AAGTGAACGTCTTTCCTCGTAGCAGGGTCGGGGGAAAGAATGGGAAAGGCGATTTCACTATATTTCTGACCGGGAACAGGACCTATCACAAGAATATTTCTTTTATTGGGACGATAACTCTGAAAAGACAGATTTCCCATCTTTTCTCTCACCTCGGGAGAAATACGATCGGGGGGGGCTAATTCGAATCCCTCGGGTAAAATAAGAACAGCCCCTACATTCAAAGCCCCCTTTTTACCATTAGCAAGAACTTGTTTCAGTTGCATATCATAAGGGATTCGAACAACTGCTTCAAATACAGTATCAGGAAGCACGGCTTGCGGAACTTCAATATCCACGGGCTTATTAGCTAAATGGCAATTGGCACATACAATTCGTCCAGTTGCTTCTCGTGGGTTTTCATAACCCTGCTGCGCAAAAATGGGATATGCATTTGAAATAGATGCCTGAGTTATTACATATATCATGATCGATATAGAAATCGATTGAGTCATCTGTTCCTTTACCCAAGAAAAAGTATTTCTATTTTGCATGTCCAATCATTGATCCCGGAATTTCTACAATAAATTAGATAGGTAGCTAGTATAGTTCCCTATACACGAGTCTGTCATTGTACTGGGATAATTGTACTGGAATATAGGACGAATACCTTGAAGAACTAGAAGTATAAAGAATTAAGTAAGATTGAAAATGTTTTCTTTATATACAAAGAAAGATTCTGATTTGATTGATATCAGGAGATCAAATGAGTTCTTCATTCATTCATTGAATGATAAATGACTACAAGTGAAGGAGATACACGATTTAAATAATAGAAGATCCAATATTTCACAATTGTATCTAGAATAACTGGAAAAGTGGAAACAAGACTAGATATAATTTGATCGTTATGAACCAATCCAAAATCGTTGTAGACCGAACCAATCATTAGTTCCCAACCATGGGTCGAATGAAATCCGATCCATAAATCAGTAACTAAAAGAATCAAAAAAGCTTTTATTGTGTCACTTAAGTTATAGAGGAATTCCTGAACCCAAGAATTAAGAATGACAAGTTCTTCATTACCCAGAATAAAATAACCACTTAGAATAGCGAAACAAATTATATTTGTCGAGAAATCCAAAATGATATGGAGATGATATTCATTGTGTGTTTTGACCAATTGTATCGTTTCCTTGTGTATTCCTATACGAAGTTTTTGTATATGCGTCTCCGGGTACTCCTTTATCATTTCATCCAAGAGGAATAGTTCTTCCAATTCTATGAATCTTTCTAGAACGTTTTTCTCTTGAATATCATTCAAAAAAGTTTCGGATTTCCCGGTATTCCACCAATTAGTAACCCAAGGTTCCAGACATTTATTAAATGAGAGAGAGACCCACCAGGGCAAAAATATTATGGATGAAATATATGGGAGGGAGACCCAGGCTTTCTTTTTTTTTTTCATTTTTATCCTAAAAGGACCCTTATTCTATTTCTATATTCCTTTCCTTATAGATCCGAGATCTAAATTATTAGACAAAAATAGGAAATAGATCCATGGGTTCAATACCTTTTTATAGAACTCGTACTTCAGAGAAATATCAGATAGAGTCGACTGTTGTATTAAAAAGGAAATTAGCAAGTTTTTTTTTCAATTTTTTCTTCAGTTCATTTCAAAATACTTCAATTGGTACCCGCAAGAAATAGGCCAATTCGGCAGCTTTTTGTTCAATTTCTCGTGGAGTAAAATACTCATCAGTACGAGTCAAGGGAATGGCTCCTTGGCCTCTGATTTCCATATAAAGGACACGACGAGGATAAAGACCCTCTTTAACCTCCATTCTGATGGATTGGATATCTCTCATAAGTAAGCGAAGGAAGATGCGACGATTTATTCCAGGAAATCCCCAACGAAAAATACACACTATTCCTTCTTTTCTATCGAATCGGTCATAACCACTACCTACATTCCATGAAATTGTGCACCACAAATAGGAGCTAATGAATAGACCTGCGATCCCATAGAAAGACATCACTATCCCTTGTGGAAAAAAAATAATTTGCTGAGATGGAAATACGGATATCAGATTCCTACCAAGATAACTGGAAGTTCCAACCACTAAGAATCCTAGTGAACCTAAAAAAAGGATACAGGCCCAGAAAAAATTACTTGTTTTTCGAGACCCCATTATAAGTTCTATCCATATATGTTCTGATCGCCAATTCATACTCTACTAGATCCAGTTGCATTCGATTGGAATTGAGAGAATAACCCAAATGAATTTTACTTTCTTGATCCCGAAGTAACTTTCATTAACTAGCACTATTCTGATGTAAACCGTTAGAAGTAATTTGTTAGATACATTGACTTTCCATTTAAATAAAATATTCGCCGATCCATTTTTAATTTAACCAGCTATACCTGCATATACGTGCATTTATGCGGATATCATGTATCCGCATGAATAACAGTTCTTTCATTTGTGTTCGTAAAGAGTCACATATCGTACCATATTACACTAAATAAATATCTGTATTATGATCCAGTGTTGAAATAAATTGATGAGATTTGGTCCCATCGGATCTAGACAATCTTATTTTTTTGGACATGAAGAGATAAAGAAGCCATTGCAATTGCCGGAAATACTAGGCCCACTAAAGGCACAAAAATAGAGGGTAAGTTGAGATCTGTCATAGAATGGGTGCCTCGATTTAATATTTCTATCTATTAGAAAGAGAAAGATATCTTATGATATGATAAGTATATCTATCCTAAGTATATCTATCCTAAGTATATATCATAAACTGTATTATATTATTATAATTATATAATAATAATAATAATATTTATATAATAATAATAATATAATAATTATATAATAATTAAATATTAATATTATTTATAAGTAGTTAATATTTATAAGTAGTTAATAAGTAGTTAATAAGTGCAAGGAATGTAGAACTAAATAAAATAAGTGTACCTATTCATCTTTCTACACGAATATGTATGATAATTCGCTTTATTAATATATTTTAATATTCTTCTCCCATCCTTATTTCTTTCTATCTTTCTAATCTAATAATTCTAATCTAATAAGGAGTTTATAAAGATTTTATTAGGAGTTTGCGACTCGAACTAATTCGATCCATCCAACAAACGGGGATTCATAGTAAAATAAAAAACGGGGGTTATCGATAGATATAGAAATAACTTCTATTCTCTATTTTATATTTATTTCTTTTTATTTTGATTTCGATATTTTTTTTTATTGTCTATATTAATACGTAAGAAGGCCAGATAATTTTTTTTTATTTTCCCTAATTCCTCGGAGGGAAAAATTCACTTTTTTATCCTGTTGATAGAGGGTTCGTGATTACTAATCATGAATAGAGGTAGGATAAAAAAATAGATCTGGAGGAAAAAAAAAGTAATTACCCGAAACTTCTAACTCTTATTACAAGTAGAACTTATGTCATCAAAGAAAACACCATTCTTTTTAGTTTTTTTTTGATTACGATGAACTAAATATAAATACTTGTTCGCTACAAATAACTGAATTTAGTGCTATACTTTATTAATTTTTTGAATTTTGATTCAAGGGAAAGAAACCGTGGAGCTGAAATAACTCATTCAGAACACCTTTTAAAGGATTACGTGGTACAATTGGGTCAAATAAGCCTTTATGGAATAAATACTCAGCCGCTTGTGAACCATCAGGTACTGTCTTATTCAATGTTTGTTCAATTACTCTTTTACCCGCAAATGCAACGTAGGCATTAGGTTCAGCAACAATGACATCTCCCAACATACCAAAACTGGCTGTTACTCCACCGGTTGTAGGAGATGTAAGGATTGATACATAGAATAATTTTTTATTTGATTGATAATTATATGAAGCGGAAGATATTTTAGCCATTTGCATCAAACTCAAACTTCCTTCTTGCATGCGCGCTCCTCCAGAAGCACACACAATAATGACAGGTAAAGATCGATTAGTAGCATACTCGATCAAACGGGTGATTTTCTCGCCTACTACGGATCCCATACTACCTCCCATGAACTTAAAATCCATAACTCCAATTGCTATGGGAATACTATTTAGTTGACCTATGCCTGTTTGAACAGCTTCAGTTAAACCTGCCTTTCTTTGATAAGAATCGATACGATCTCTATAGGGTTCCCTCTCTGAATGAAATTCAAGGGGGTCCATAGAGACCATATCTTCATCCATAGGATCCCAAGTCCCCGGATCAATCGAAAGTTCGATTCTATCTGAACTGCTCATTTTCAAATGATATCTACACTGTTCACAAATATTCATTTTTGACCTAAAAAATTTTTTATAATTTAATCCATAACAATTTTCGCATTGAACCCATAAATGTCTGTATTTTTTATTTCTACCGAAATCATTAGATCTTCTTCTTATATTGAAATCACTGCCATTTTTACTAGTTCTTATACCATAACTCCCACTTTCACTACCAGTTACATTTTCAGTACAAATGAAACTATAAATGTAACTGTCACTGTAATTGTCGGTACCACCCGAAATGGAACTATTAATACTGACTTCAGAACGAAGATAATTATCAATGCAACTATTAATGTGATTATTCCAACTAGATTGAGTATCATATATGTAATGATAATAGTAGTGATTGTTTCTCTTAGACCCACTATTTAAATAACTAGAAAAAAAACTTTCTAGTTCACTCAGAAAAGAACTATCATTGTCAATCTCAAAAATCTGATTTTCAATATCAAAACATACAGAAAAACTGTCACCATTACTATCCCTAACTAAAAAAGTGTCATCAGAGATCAAACTCCAAATATCCCTGATATCAAATAAATAATCAACATTTCTGAAACTATAACTGCCACTATCACTCCGACTAGTAATGTTTTTTTCCGTACCATTTAGAATGGGTTCTTCACTTCCACTGGTATGTCCAATAGCATCAAGACTATCCATTGATTTATTTAGTCCACACCTATGTTCTAATTTATCGTT